TACAAGTGGAACAAGAAGAACAGCTTCAACAAGAAGGAGCAGAAAATGAGGAAGATGAAGAGAATCCAGAGTTCAATGCAGACGACTTGGTGGATTCTGACGTAGATACCTCCCTTGCTATGGTGGTTCGGCTCTCGCTGCCCCAAAGATTGAGAAGTAAGATTGGAAGAGAACAACCATCTTTCAAACACTTGTCACCTGCGGCAAAGAATTACGGAAGCTGGTCATTGATGGTGGGAGTTGCATGAATGTGGTTTCAGCCTCTACAGTTGAGATATAGAAGCTTCCTACCGAGCCACATCCACAACCATATCATGTCGCATGGATCAACAAAACTACCATACCGGTAACTCAATGCTGTTTAGTTTCTATTTTCTGGTCATTATAAAGATTATATTTGGTGTGATGTTGTTCCCATGAATGTTACACACATATTATGGGGTCGGCCTTAGCTCTATGATCGTGATGTGTATCATTGTGGTAGAGAGAATACTTCCCATTTTATGTGCAAGGCTAAGGATGTTACTCTCTACCCAAAGAGTACTGAAGAAAATGAATAAATCTAGTGTTTCCGTGAGCAGTAAGCAGCAGATCTCCCCTTCTTTTTGGAAAGCTGGTGGCCGCGTGTGAATTCTTTCAAGACAAGGGGCGGCCTGATTCGACATTGTTGTTTACTCTGATCCGGTCGAGGTGGTTTTCGTTTACCAGCGCGTAGGTGGTCTAAGTTCCTATGACCGAGTCTTTCTAGCCCCTGTGAACATAAGTTGTTTAATAGTTGGCATGTTGAATCATATCATATAAATAATGGGCTGGTTTAGATCGATCCTAACCTGATGATGATTCAATTACTCGCCTCCCACTTGCCTTGATATTGATACAATCTTTCTCTCTATTACGCTATTTCTCGGTTAATAACATGGTAATTGCCCCTGCCAGTACCGGAAGTGATAATAAAGGTGGGAATGCTGTCACTAGAACGGACCACACAAATAGGGGTGATCTATGCATAGTCATTCCAGGTCCACGCATGTTGGAGATAGTTGTTATAAAATTGATAGAACCTAAAATGGATGAAACACCAGATAGATGAGGACTAGAAATTGCTGAATCAACTGCTCCTCCAGAATGGCTGGTAATACCACTTAAGGGCGGATAGACCGTCCACCCAGTGCCGCTACCCAGGCTGGGCTTAATAGGAGCACGAGACTTGGTGGCAACAACCAGAATGAAATATTATTTAATCGTGGAAATGCCATGTCAGGCGCACCTACCAGAATCGGAACAGACCAATTACCAGATCCACCTATCATCGCCGGCATAACCATAAAAAAGATCATTAAAAAAGCGTGAGCCGTTATTAAAACATTATAAAGTTGATGATTCCCACCAAGAATTTGATCGCCGGGTCGTGCTAATTCCATACGAATCAGTACTGAGAAGCATGTGCCCATCACTCCAGCAATGGCACCAAAGATGAAATGAAATATAGAGTCCCTATATCTTTGTGGTTAGTGGAGAACAGCCATCGGACCGGATTTGTCGTAAAATTGAGATTCTTTTGTTTCCTTCCTTATCAGAGAAGGGTCCCTCTTAGGGAGCTGGGGCTTCTTTTTTGAAAAAAGGGGGGCTAATACACAGGGAAGAGGCTTACTAGAAAAAAAAGACTAACTAACTACATAGCTACTTACATAACATAAGAGAATTTCATAAAGTCACTCTCTCCAACCTTTTATATATCCGGCTTTATAAAGTAAATATGAGATTTGCGTTGGTTTTTCCAACGAAACTAAGCACTTTTTTTATTTATCATTCGGAAGAGCTCTTTTTGTGGTCTCACTTTACCACCATCTGAAATGCGCGATACTTCGATTGGTGGAAGCCAGTCTATGAAGATTCCCCCTTTTCTTACGTGCAATTCCCCTCTTTCGGTAAGCATCCAGTATCTCATCAAATGAACATTGCTCTAAGCTTGTCCTGTAGATTATACGTCGTTTGAAAGCTGCTTCAAGGGTCCAACGAATAGCTAAGGTTTGTTGACGATCCCTGGCTACAATCCCAGGGACATCATAAATAGTACCTGCTCTTCCTACTCTTTCCACTTCGCATATGGGCTTTATATTCTCTAGGGCGTCAACCATAAGTTTGATTACATCGCGTTCAGTTCGAGCGGGGCGATGAAAAGTTTGATAAACAATAGCACGAACTCTTGTTTTTTTACCTTCTTTCATGCGAAAGTTGACCAACTTCTTGATCAATTGTTTTTGCTCACCATCCAAGTCCCCCATATAGCTTATAATTTCCGAGCAATTGGAAGCCGCTTTCGATGACGAGGCCGAAGAATTTATATTACGCGATCGTTACTGTCCATCTTTATCAGCCAACTCCCCAGTTTCCAACAGTGACTGTCTCTGATCCCTCTATTTCTTCTGAGCAGCAATAGAAGTATAAAGTAAATTGCCCAATGTTTCCAAATTAGTCCAACTTCGTACCTTTCCGGCAT